CCATTGGTCAAAATAAACAAATAAACAGAAACCCAATTTTTAAGGAAGAAAACCCTTTCGATTTATAATGAGAAAATCAATCTTTTACATTTTTTTGAATCCAGTCGCGAGGTATAAATAGTAGGTATGAATCATAGTTCAAATATTTCTCGATCTATTCCATATATTCCGTGCTCCAGATAAAAAAAATGAATATCCGACGAAGCAGAACTCATCTCTCTCAAGATGACAGACCCATTCTCTGTACTATCAATAGGATCAATTATAACAAGTCACACACTCATATTCCGGAAATACAGAAACAAAAGAATTTCACGGTCGAACTGCCAGAATAGACTAGAAATGAGAGTCCTAAGTAATTCATTTTGGATTGAAAAGCCAGGACTTCATGATTTTTATGGACCTAATTCATTGAAATTCCATCTAGTAAAACGGAAGAATTATAAATCTCCAAAATAATAGATAGGAATACCGCAAATAGAGCCATTGCGACCCCCATCAAAGGGGTAGTTCCCCACCCAGGAGCCACTTTCCCGTATTCTGAATTCAATGGTTTCAATAAACTCCCTGCATTAGTTCGTCTTGGACCAGATCTAGAACTATCCTCAACGGTTTGTGTAGCCATAAATCCTATTGCATTGGTTGAGATCGGTTGACTTTGTATACTATTCCGTTGTAAATAAAGGATCTTATCATAGATCCGTTATAGTTTTGAAATTTGATAATAATGGAAACAGCAACCTTAGTTGCCATCTTTATATCTGGTTTACTTGTAAGTTTTACCGGGTACGCCTTATATACCGCTTTTGGGCAACCCTCTCAACAACTACGAGATCCATTCGAGGAACACGGGGACTAAATGGAAGTAAAGTAATGAGCCTCCCATATTGGGAGGCTCATTACTTTACTTCCATTTAGATAAAGATAATGTAAGATAATGAAAAATCATTTCGCCTTTTTAGTCGGAACCTTAGGCGGCTCTCGAAAAAATATAGCGAAAAAAATTATTCCTAGAGTCGAGACTAAGAGGAATGTATAAACCAATGCTTCCATAAATTGATCGTGGTTTACAATTATAGCTTCCACACCTGTTCATTTGGGATCATCTCCCAGATTAAGAAAGGACAAGAGTCAAAAGTCAAAGAAAGGGCGGTGATTCAAATCAACATTTCTCTGGTACTCTATGTCAAAGTTAAATAATAAAAATATAATAGAGGCAAAAGATACAAGAGCAGTATTGTATCAGACGACTTGTCTCCTTGTAGTTGGATCTCCAAGTTTTTGGAATGCTCCAAATTCCACTTGAGCATCCAAATCTGGGTCAATACCAGCAAAAACATCTCTGAACAAGGTTCTAGCACCATGCCAAATGTGTCCGAAAAAGAAGAGCAAAGCAAACGAAGCATGTCCAAAAGTGAACCAACCCCTTGGGCTGCTACGAAAAACACCATCCGATTTCAAAGTAGCACGATCTAATTCAAAAATTTCACCCAATTGAGCACGTCTAGCATATTTTTTCACAGTAGCAGGATCACTATAACTGACTCCATCGAGTTCGCCGCCATAGAACTCAACAGTTACTCCTACTTGTTCGACACTATACTTAGATTCCGCCCTTCTAAAGGGAACATCGGCTCTTACAATTCCGTCTCCGTCTACCAAAACTACTGGAAATGTTTCAAAAAAAGTAGGCATACGGCGTACAAAAAGCTCACGCCCTTCTTTATCTCTAAAGATAGGATGTCCTAACCATCCAACCGCTATTCCATCCCCATTGTCCATCGAGCCCGCTCTAAATAAACCTCCTTTTGCTGGATTATTGCCAATGTAATCATAAAAAGCTAATTTTTCTGGAATTTTAGACCAAGCTTCTGATAAACTCTGATTTTCATCTAGTCCGGCACCAACCCTTCGATATATTTCTTGCTGGAAGTATCCTTGATCCCATTGATAACGAGTGGGACCAAATAATTCGATTGGGGTAGTTGCGGAGCCATACCACATCGTTCCAGCAACAACAAAAGCTGCAAAAAAGACAGCAGCGATACTACTGGAAAGGACAGTTTCAATATTACCCATACGTAATCCTTTGTATAGGCGTTGGGGGGGGCGGACACTAAGATGGAATAGGCCCGCTAATATGCCCAATGTACCTGCTGCAATATGATGAGAGGCTATTCCTCCCGGAACAAAAGGATCAAAACCCTCTACCCCCCACGCAGGATTTACAGATTGGACTTTTCCGGTTAGTCCATAAGGATCAGATACCCATATTCCAGGACCATACAAGCCTGTTACATGAAATGCACCAAACCCAAAGCAAGCTAATCCTGAAAGAAATAAATGAATTCCAAAGATCTTGGGCAAATCCAAAGAAGGTTTTCCTGTACGTTCATCACAGAATATTTCTAGATCCCAATATACCCAATGCCAGATAGCCGCCAAGAAGCACAAACCAGAAAACACAATATGTGCCCCGGCCACACCCTCGTAACTCCAAATACCCGGATTCGTTATAGTCCCTCCTGTGATACTCCAGCCGCCCCACGAATTGGTTATTCCTAAACGAGTCATGAAGGGTATAACGAACATACCCTGTCTCCACATTGGATCAAGAACGGGGTCAGAGGGATCAAAAACGGCTAATTCATATAGAGCCATTGAACCGGCCCAACCAGCAACGAGAGCTGTATGCATTATATGTACAGAAATCAACCGACCGGGATCATTCAATACGACGGTATGAACACGATACCAAGGCAAACCCATGGAAATACCCCTTTATCAAAGAAAAATAGACACTATGTAACTTTATCGCATTGGAAAAAGACTATGCTATGGACCTCTCCCTTTCAGTGGATTATTTTGGAACAAGGGTTCATATTATTGAATATTGAATTCCATTTCTTTCGTTGGGAATAATGGAACAATTCTGTTCATAGGAACAAAGATAAGCAGATCTATTCTATACCCGATAAGTACCAATACGCAATGGGGGATTGGTCCCATTTTCTATGAGCGAATGCGTAGATACTTGTTCATCATTCGAAGAGCCCGACCCATTTGTAATAATTTTCCCTTATTAATTTCGTCTTACTATTTGGTAATATCCAGGGATAAAAATATTACGTTTCCACATCAAAGTAAAATATAGTACTTAACCCCCTTTCTTTCAGTTGATGCCTATTGGTGTTCCAAAAGTACCTTTTCGGAGTCCTGGAGAGGAAGATGCAATTTGGGTTGACGTATAGTGCGACTTGTCAGACATATTGGGTCATATGGGATTTCCCCGTTCTCTCCCCCGATCGAGATACCCTCTGTTTCGCCCAAAAAAGATTGTTTGAACCATCAATAATTTGGAGCGTGAAATGCAATTAGATCCATTTTTGAGGGGGTCGAAATCAATATTAATATTATCAATTATCAAAATTTATGGTTGGCTTGGTTGGACAAATCCAATAAAATGAAGTATCCAGGCTCCGTTCAGAAAATACCCAATTGGTAATATATGTATGATTACCACTTGTATCATAAGTGATTACTTGATAGCATATGGGCGATCTCAAACTGCCAATCAATGAAATAATATTATGACTACATCGCGTATTTGTTGTAAGAAAGGCACGAAATGAATTGAAAAAAGTAAAAGTGGTATTGGGAGCATTTGTCCTATATGTGCAAATTGAAATCGGGCAGATATTTACCCGGAGTAGAACATAAACCTAAAATAATTGAGGAGGCCCATTCAGGAACAAGAAAATTACATCGTAATTTGGATTCGATTTCGATGAAACAATACATCAATGAGAGGTTAATTCGATAAGTTTAGTGGATTCTTTTATTTTTTAAAAAGATTCGAGCAAAAAAAATCTTTCTTAAAAAAAAATCGAAGAAAAAGCCCCTTCATTAGGAGGTAGAAAAGTCCTACTATAAAAAAAGTAAAGGAGGGTAGAATCAATACAATACATTGATTCTTTTTTTTTGAACCGTATGCATCCAAAGGCGCGTGTACGGTTCCTAAGGGATAAAATTTTGTCCTAATCAACCGACTTCATCGAGAAAGATTACTTTTTTTAGGTCAAGAAGTTGATAGCGAGATCTCAAACCAACTTATTGGCCTGATGGTATATCTCAGTATAGAGGATGAGACCAGAGATCTTTATTTGTTTATAAACTCCCCCGGCGGGTGGGTAATACCCGGAGTCGCAATTTATGATACTATGCAATTTGTGCCACCAGATGTGCATACAATATGCATGGGATTAGCCGCTTCAATGGGATCTTTCATCCTGGTCGGAGGAGAAATTACGAAACGTATAGCATTCCCTCACGCTCGGCGCCAATGAGTTTTTTGTTTGAAAGAAAAAAGAAAACTATGCCTTCGCCATATTTAATATTTTAATATAAATAAGAATTTGTAAGATAATATTTAAGTAATAATAGCATGGCACTTCGAGTTCGATATGAACAAACCATTATTGTTTTTTTAGAACATGGGATTATATATCGGGCGAGTAATATGAGACAAAGGGTATTTATGATTTGATCTTATCTATCCGGGCTTCATTTCAGCGTCACAAACTTTTATTTTTCACGCCAGAAGCCTCTTTCCAATATTTATGTTATGAAATATGAAAGAATACTCAAATGAAAAAAAAAACAAGATCATTTTTTTTTTACTTTTTTTATTTGATCGGATCAAAAAGAAACTTTGGGATTGCTGAATCACATATGAGATAAATCATAAATATAGAAAGCAACGGAACCATCATAGTATTTTTGAACTCCCACGAAAAGAAGGGTGGTAAATGGATCACTTAACGATTTGGGTCTGATGGATCCTATTTCGTTTTTTGCTCAACGAACGTAAAAAGTCCATTGTGGAGCCGTATGCAATGCACAAAAAATGCCTGTACGGTTGTTCAATTATATATATATACTTATTTTTTCTTGTTATTCTTTAATCTTTTTGCTTTTTGCCTAGTCCAATCAATCGTACGAGATCGCGGAAACATTCATTATGTTATATCATCAGGGTAATGATCCATCAACCTGCGAGTTCTTTTTATGAGGCACAAACAGGAGAATTTGTCCTAGAAGCGGAAGAACTTCTGAAACTACGCGAAACCCTCACAAGGGTTTATGTACAAAGAACGGGTAACCCCTTATGGGTTGTATCCGAAGACATGGAAAGGGACGTTTTTATGTCAGCAACAGAAGCCCAAGCTCATGGAATTGTTGATCTGGTAGCGATCGAAAATGCCGGGGATTTCACGTAAATCTGCGATTCCATCCATTTCGAACCATAATTTGGATGAATCTAAATTGAATATTTTATCTGCGTAAAGTAAAAAAAAAAAAATAAAATAGAAAGAATTCATAATCATCTGGTTAGGATTGATCTAAACCAGCCCATTTTCTATACCATTAAGTATGCCAACTATTAAACAACTTATTAGAAACACAAGACAGCCAATAAAAAATGTAACAAAATCCCCCGCTCTTCGGGGATGTCCTCAGCGTCGAGGAACATGTACTCGGGTGTATGTGCGACCCGTTCAGATCATGAGCCGGAACAAAATAAAGTACAATTTTTTCCAGTATCAATGACCAGTACCAATGAATAGGATAGGATAGAAGAATTCCAATCAATATAGAAAAAAACCTCCATTGCGTATCAAATTTATGGTTTCTATTGGTGCAAATCCAATCACCTCAATTGGAGATGAAAAGCAATTCCCCAGTGGTAGCAAATGGTTATCCATTAAGCGGGGGAAATCATATTTAAGAAGCAAAAGAATTAGGCTCCTACTCTTGCAAGAACGGACTATACAGGGTCAGCTACCTAGCCAACCTTTGTAATTAAATACCGTTACTGTATGGGTAGATCTCATTGTGAAAAGACTTATTACTGTACAATTCATGGGTAGAGTCAAAGAATGTGAACTGTACAAGTTACTAATAACATTGATTAATGGTGGAAGGGGCTCCGGTGTATAGAGAGGACCTCACCGTTTAAGAAGTAGCCATAGAAACGATGGAACCCACTATTTATTTATCCATTTACCTTTACTATTTATTGATACTTTATACTATACTCAACTTGAGTTACAATTTAGTATTTTTTTTGTTGATACCTAGTATCAATACAATTTCTTATTTCGAGGTTAAATGCCTGGAAAAATGGTGGTTGGGAAGGTCATAGTAGCAAAAGCCATTGGAATTTTTTTTTATACATTGGAAGAATCCGTTTTGTTATTAATAGACCAGGAAAGGGAAAAAGAATAACTGAAAGAAAATAAATCAATTAGTTATTCATCAAAGTTTAATTTGATTCAATGACCAGAATTAGACGAGGGTATATAGCTCGGAGACGTAGAATAAAAATTCGTTTATTTGCATCAACCTTTCGAGGGACTCATTCACGACTTACTCGAAATACTATTCAACAGAAAATGAGAGCCTTGAGTTCTGCTCATCGGGATAGGGGCAGGCAAAAGAGAAATTTTCGTCGTTTGTGGATTACTCGGATAAATGCAGCAATTCGTGAGATTGGGGTATCCTATAGTTATAGCAGATCCATACATGATCTGTATAAGAGACAGTTGCTTCTTAATCGTAAAATACTTGCACAAATAGCCATATCAAATACAAATTGTCTTTACATGATTTCCAATCAGATCCTTAAATAAGAAGATTAGAAGGAATCCACCGTAATGATTTAAGTGGGGCCCCGGAGAATGAGCTCCGGGAAGGTAGAGTAGAAATTAATATAAATAAGAGAAATATAGTAAAAATGAATCAACACATTAAAAAAAGAAGCCATTTTTTCTTATGATGTGACAATCCAATCGGGGTTCTCCAATTTTTCGAACAAAATATAAATCTGAGTTGGGGTTCATATTGAAATTTTGATTCAATTGCAATTGAGGAATAGCCTATCTATTTATTTCTAATTCGAGGACCCGTGGTTCTAGGAGTCGATTCAGTTCTCTCAAATTGTTTCTCGTTATTAAGAAAGGGTAACAAAGATAAAATACGAGCTTGCTTTATAGCAATAGTAATTAATCGTTGTTGTTTCAAAGTCAATCTATTCACTCGTCTAGATAATATTTTTCCTTGTTCACTAATAAATCGACTAATTAAACTCATGTTTCTATAATCAATTCGATCCCCCGATCCAATTGGGGGCAAACGCCTACGAAAAGATCGCTTGGATTTAAGAAAAAGTCGCTTGGATTTATCCATGGTTTATTCCTTATCTTTTAAATCGTATTTCTTAATTCGAATTTCATTTGCGATCCTACCAAAATAGGATGAAATAGGATTGGGTTGTTTTATTTTTATAATTTATTATTAAATTTTTATATTAATATTTTATTATTATGTAATTTATTGCTGTTCCTTGGAGGGGTTACAAACGCGTTACATTTTCTCTATTTCTTTATCTCCCCATGAATCGTATGCTTGTAACAATAGGGACAAAATTTTCTCAATTCCAATCGACTAGGCGTATTGTGTCGATTCTTTTGAGTAATATATCTGGAAATGCCCCGCGATTCCTTATTAATATCGTTTCGGACACAACTGTTACATTCCAAAATAACCTTTACTCTGACATTTTTACCCTTGGCCATAAACCCCCCTTTTTTTTTTATTCACCCAACTCTTCTATTTTCGAAACGAAGAAGAAAAAAAGAAGTTGCTGACTCGAAACCCAATTATTAAATATTTCATTGCAATCAAATCAATAGAGAATATAAGTAATACGATGATTTCTAACTATCCATTAGTTATAGTATTTCATTTAAGTATCCTGTATGCGTTTGTTGTCCGCGACTTTTATTATTTACTTTACATTTTTGTTCTCCCTCTATTAATTCAGCGTGAACCTGAGTTTCGTTGCGGATGAATCTTTTTTGATTCTTTCTCTTTCCTTCTTTTTTATCCTAAAAAACTGAAAGAAAGAACAAAACAAAAAGGGTTAGTCACAGATAATTTATTCTATCTATAATCTTCTTCATCCCCAACTAGAATGAAAAAAAGGGGAATGTTAACGCATCTGGGAATAAACGATTAATCTCTATCAATAGGCCTGCTAAAGACCCGAACCATAGAGTGCTTAACACAGGTGCCACGGAGAGATATGTTTTAAAATCTCGCATTGAAAATCCTCCTTTTTTATTGTAATACATATATGATCAGATACACATGTCGTTGTTGATGATATTTTACTTTCTTTACAACAGAAAAAAGTGTCCACTCACTTTATTTTCTGAACATTACCGATTTTTATATTTATATTTTTTATTATATTGTTAATTATATTATATCTATTTGATCGATTTGATTCTTTTTTCTTTTATTATATGTTATATTGTTATATAAGACGAAAAAGAAATGACAAGAGCAATTGTATATCAATGGGAGAAATCACGATGTGGAAAACAAGATGGGGATTCTCTACAATGACACTATAGGCCAATTGAAAGGGATGTAGCGCAGCTTGGTAGCGCGTTTGTTTTGGGTACAAAATGTCACGGGTTCAAATCCTGTCATCCCTATCTATTACTTCTCCCATGTGCAGTAATGAAGGATCCATTGAGATCAATAAAAATTAGACATACATAACATAATGCTTTATGATACTATATGTATCCAAAGTGGGGGTTACAAATAAAATTCTTTTATTTACATACAGCCCTTTATATTGGGATAAGAAAGAAAGCGCTCTTAGTTCAGTTCGGTAGAACGCGGGTCTCCAAAACCCGATGTCGTAGGTTCAAATCCTACAGAGCGTGCTTCTGTTCTTCTTGGGTCGAATTACAAGTAAATAACTTTACTAACTAGAGCAGCAACCCTAATTTGACCTCCTCCTTTCTTTAATCCGCAGGAGGTCAATAAAAAAAAGAGATGTTATTTAAAAAGAGATGAGCTCTTACTTAATCAAAGGTCCAACTGATCGCCGCGTCTGTATTGCAAATACGCAGTTACGAATAATCCAGCCAAAGTAATAGGAATTAGGCCTAACACGATTCCAAATAGTAAAACTTCAATCATTTTTTGATTTTTTTTGAAAAGGTAGGTAAAAAAAAAGGGGGGGGTAATATCTATCTCTAAATAGTAATCCAAATCGCCCACGAATCTCAATAATCAAGAATTACAATTCACATGGGAAGGAACTATGGACTACCTGGATATCTCACAAAAACATTTTTATGAATTGAATTGTTCATTCAATCAATTTCAAATAAGACGTATCTTGCTCAGACCGATAAATAGAGCTGAGGTTATAGTTAAAGCCGCCAGTAGAAAACCGAAATAACTAGTTATAGTAGGCATGAAGGAACTAAATGGGATACGTTCTATTTATACATATGTTTATTTATGAAACACTTACCTAAGTTTCTTATCTTGAAAAATATAAGATAATAAAAAGACCAATTGACAAAATGAGTCCCAATTGAATTGAAAGCTTTTGATTTCATTTATCATTCATTATTCATTTCATTATAGACAGCACAAACAATAGTGACAGAAATCAAAAAAAAAATTGATCCTCTTTGACATCTATTCATCCTACGATTCTGACTCAACCGATTTCTCGAGCAACTCTTGAATAAAGTATCTTGAATAAAGGAATGTCAAAATAACATGGAACTTCATTTCTAAATTAAAAATGAAACTCTCTTTAAATTAAATGAAATCCTATTTTCAATCATTTTTATTTTCAATAAAAATATTATAATATAAATAGGGTCATTACTAAAATTACTAATATATATTAGTAATATATATTAGTAATTTGGATCTTTTCTTTTTCAATTGTATTTATTCCATTTTTTTGATATTTTGTTTGGAACAAGAGCCTTATAACATAACACCCTTTTTTTTTTACTTTTATTTTAACTCGTTATTAGTTATTATTTATTTAGTATTATTATTTATTTAGTATTAATTAGTATGCTCATCAATTGACATAATATATTGAATGAGAAGA